GGAGTGATCAAACTATACGAGAAAGTTCTACTGATCTGGATGTAACTCAAAAATACAGGCATTTGTGGGTTCAATGCGAAAATTGTTATGGATTAAATTATAAGAAATTTTTTAAATCAAAAATGAATCTTTGTGAACAATGTGGATATCATTTGAAAATGAGTAGTTCTGATAGAATCGAACTTTTGATCGATCCGGGTACTTGGGAGCCTATGGATGAAGATATGGTCTCTCTGGATCCCATTGAATTTCATTCCGAGGAAGAGCCTTATAAAAATCGTATCGATTCTTATCAAAGAAAGACAGGATTAACCGAGGCTGTTCAAACAGGCATAGGGCAATTAAACGGTATTACCGTAGCAATTGGGGTTATGGATTTTCAGTTTATGGGGGGTAGTATGGGATCCGTAGTCGGTGAGAAAATTACCCGTTTGATTGAATACGCTACTAAAGAATTTCTACCTCTTATTATAGTGTGTGCTTCCGGAGGAGCACGCATGCAAGAAGGAAGTTTGAGCTTGATGCAAATGGCTAAAATATCTTCTGCTTTATATGATTATCAATCAAATAAAAAGTTATTCTATGTACCAATCCTTACATCTCCTACTACTGGTGGGGTGACAGCTAGTTTTGGTATGTTGGGGGATATTATTATTGCCGAACCCAATGCCTACATTGCCTTTGCGGGTAAAAGAGTAATTGAACAAACATTGAATAAAACAGTACCCGAAGGTTCACAAGCGGCTGAGTATTTATTCCAGAAGGGCTTATTCGATCTAATCGTACCACGTAATCCTTTAAAAAGCGTTCTGAGTGAGTTATTTGAACTCCACACTTTCTTTCCTTTGAATCAAAATTAGAACATTAAGTTCAATTATTTTGAGCAAACAAGTAATTAGTATATCGGAATCCAAGTCAAAATTAGACGAATGGGGTTTTCTTTGTTGACATAAGATCTAATTGTATAAAGAAGCAAAAGTCACAGAAAATCGAAAATCCGCCCCTTTTTCTATATTCCTGATTATTGATTATTGATCAAGGTCTCTATCAACAAGATAAAAGAGGAAATTCTTATTTTCGTGAATTAGGCAAATAAAAAAATATCTTCTTCTCGTCATATATAATTAAAATATAGAAAATATAGAATTTTTTATCTTTCTATTACGATAATCCTATTTTGACTAAGAATCCCTGCTGGATGGGATTCTAACAAACCCTTCAATATAAATAGAATCTAAATAAATAGAATCTAATTCATTTTTAAGAGAGTTTTTGCTTAGTAAATGAAATTCGAAGACAAGAGCAAAAAAATGAAGAAAAAAATATCTCATCCATATCCTTTCAAATCTTTCATGTAGAAAGATGAAAAACTACATTCTATAACTCACTTAGCTAGATACTTATATCTATATTTATTAATATTAGATTAGATAGATTAGATAATAAGTAATAATAATTCCAATTTAGAATTTGAAAATTCTAATAAGATATCTTTATATTATAAAATATAATTTTATAAAATAATAAGATATCTTTATTTATTTAGAATTTTCAATATCAAATTCTAATAAGATATCTTTATACTTTATATATAATAAGATATCTTTATATTATAAAATATAAAATCTAAATAATAATAACAGGTACAAATAGTAAATCGAGGTACCCATTCTATGACAAATCTTACCTTTCCCTCTGTTTTGGTCCCTTTAGTAGGCCTAGTATTTCCGGCAATCGCAATAGCTTCTTTATTTCTTCATATTCAAAAAAACAAAATTGTTTAGAGGCGAGGGCACAAAATCTCATCTATTTTTTTTTTTTAACTAACGCTTGTATCATAACACAGATATCCATTTAGCAAAATTTTGTATATTTGGTATATTGGTATATTTGGTATAAGTGGCTTCCGCCGAAAATCTCCCAAAAATGCTATATTCTAGCTATTTTCAAATAGACCCAACTCGGCGGATGGCTGAACTGTAAAGTTGGTCTATCTATATACATGTGGCTATCTTTAGTGAGATCATACGAAGGGTATGTTATTAGTTTAGATCTAACCAATTTAATGAATTACTCCTAAAGGTTCACATCAAACTAGTGCTAGTTGATGCGAGTTACTTCGGAAACAAACGGACTAAAGTCAAATTCATTTGGGGTATTCTCTCAATTCCAAAAAAAGCAACTGGATCAAGTATGAGTTGTCGATCAGAACATATATGGATAGAACCTATAACGGGGGCTCGAAAAACAAGTAATTTCTGCTGGGCTGTTATCCTTTTTTTAGGTTCATTAGGATTCTTGTTGGTTGGAACCTCGAGTTATCTTGGTAGAAATTTGATATCTTTATTTCCGTCTCAGGAAATAGTTTTTTTTCCACAAGGAATTGTGATGTCTTTCTATGGGATCGCGGGTCTTTTTATTAGCTCCTATTTGTGGTGCACAATTTCGTGGAATGTAGGTAGTGGTTATGATCGATTTGATAGAAAAGATGGAATAGTGTGTATCTTTCGTTGGGGATTTCCTGGAAAAAATCGTCGGGTCTTCCTCCGATTTCTTATAAAAGATATTCAGTCCGTCAGAATAGAAGTTAAAGAGGGTATTTTTGCTCGTCGTGTCCTTTATATAGATATCAGAGGCCAGGGAGCCATTCCATTGACTCGTACTGATGAGAATTTTACTCCACGGGAAATGGAACAAAAAGCTGCTGAATTGGCCTATTTCTTGCGTGTACCAATTGAAGTTTTTTAATAATAATAAATGAAGCCGAGAAATGAATGCTTTCTCAGCAGGAGAGCAAAAAACGCAAGAATCCTCTTTTTCTATACCATAACTTAATTGAGGTTTCTTCAAAACATTCATTCGAGTCAAAGCAGACATATATGGAATAAGTATAAAAAAACTCTTTTGGGGATCTTTTATATGTATCGAAATATACACAACCCAATTCAAAAAGAAACAAATCCAATATCTCATAATCAACCATTTCGAAATAAGGAAATTCCCTCCCTTTTTACTTGTTGGAATTGAGACTTCAAATAGATCATATCTTGTAATTTTTTGAAGCTTCTTTTTCTATTTTTTGTGCTCCTTAATGACCAAAAAATTGGATCTCTTATACTTATAATAAAAATAAAGAATAACTAGCTAATTTCTGTCGTTTTTTGCCACTCAATTTTCACAATTACATAGAGTCGACGAATGAGATGGGTTCATTAACAATTCACAGACGAAAAAATGGAAAAAAAGAAAGCATTCACTCCTCTTTTATATCTTGCATCTATAGTATTTTTGCCCTGGTGGATTTCTCTCTCATTTCAAAAAAGTATGGAATCATGGGTTACTTATTGGTGGAATACTAGGCAATCCGAAATTTTTTTGAATGATATTGAAGAAAAGAGTATTCTAGAAAAATTCAGAGAATTGGAGGAACTCCTCTTCTTAGAGGAAATGATCAAGGAATACTCGGAGACACATCTACAAAACCTTCGTATAGGAATTCACAAAGAAACAATCCAATTAATCAAGATACACAACGAGGGTCGTATTCATACGATTTTGCACTTCTCGACAAATATAATCTGTTTCATTATTCTAAGCGGTTATTCTATTTTGGGTAATAAAGAACTTGTTATTCTTAACTCTTGGGCTCAGGAATTCCTATATAACTTAAGTGACACAATAAAAGCTTTTTCTCTTCTTTTATTAACTGATTTATGTATCGGATTTCATTCGCCCCATGGTTGGGAACTGCTGATTGGCTTTGTCTACAAGGATTTTGGATTTGTTCATAATGATCAAATTATATCTGGCCTTGTTTCCACTTTTCCAGTCATTCTAGATACAATTTTAAAATATTGGATTTTCCGTTATTTAAATCGCGTATCTCCGTCACTTGTAGTGATTTATCATTCAATGAATGACTGAAAAATTATCTACCTAATCCAATTAGAATGTTTCTTACTTTGCAGTTGTACATAAGCAAAGCATTGAAAATCGCTTTAGATTTCTACCCATCCCGGGGATTCATCCTATATTCCTATATATTAATCCAGTCAATTTATTCCAGTAAATAACAGAATCGTGGATAGGAAACTCCATTAGTAACCTACCCCAATTTATTGTAGAAATTTTCGGGATCAATGGTTGGACCATGCAAACTAGAAATACTTTTTCTTGGATAAAGGAACAGATTACTCGATCTGTTTCCATATCGCTAATGATATATATAATAACTCGTACATCCATTTCAAATGCATATCCCATTTTTGCACAGCAGGGTTATGAAAATCCACGAGAAGCGACTGGACGTATTGTATGCGCCAATTGCCATTTAGCTAATAAACCAGTGGATATTGAGGTACCGCAAACGGTACTTCCTGATACTGTATTTGAAGCAGTTGTTCGAATTCCTTATGATATGCAAGTGAAACAAGTTCTTGCTAGTGGGAAAAAAGGGGGTTTGAATGTGGGGGCGGTTCTTATTTTACCAGAGGGTTTTGAATTAGCGCCTCCCGATCGTATTTCCCCCGAGATAAAAGAAAAGATGGGCAATCTGTCTTTTCAGAGCTATCGCCCCAACCAAAAAAATATTCTTGTCATAGGCCCTGTTCCTGGTCAGAAATATAGTGAAATCACCTTTCCTATTCTTTCGCCCGACCCCGCTACTAAGAAAGACATTCACTTCTTAAAATATCCTATATACGTAGGCGGAAACAGAGGAAGGGGCCAAATTTATCCTGACGGGAGCAAGAGTAACAATACAGTTTATAATGCTACAGCATCAGGTATAGTAAGCAAAATCCTACGAAAAGAAAAGGGGGGATACGAAATAACCATAGCGGAGGATGGACGTCAAGTGGTTGATATTATCCCTCCGGGGCCAGAACTTCTTGTTTCAGAAGGTGAATCTATCAAATTGGATCAACCATTGACAAGTAATCCTAATGTGGGCGGATTTGGTCAGGGAGATGCAGAAATAGTACTTCAAGATCCATTACGTG